GCTGAAATAGGAGTAGGTCCTTCCATAGCATCAGGTAACCATACATGAAGGGGAAATTGGGCGGATTTGGCAATTGCGCCAGAAAATAAGAAAAGGGCACACAAAGTAACAAAGAAAAAATTAACTTCATTATTATAAATTAAGTTATTGACTATTTCAAACAAATCTCGAAATTCGAAACTGCCCGTTATCCAATAAAGACCTAAAATTCCTAATAATAAACCAAAATCTCCTACACGATTAGTTACAAACGCTTTTTGACAAGCATTCGCAACGCTAGGTCGTGTGAACCAAAAACCTATTAATAGATAAGAGCACACTCCAACTAATTCCCAAAAAATATAAATTTGTATCAAATTAGAACTAGTAACTAATCCCAGCATTGAAGTATTGAAAAAACTCATATAAGCAAAAAATCTTAAATATCCTTGATCATGAGACATATAATTGTCGCTATAAATAAGAACCAGAATTCCAACAGTAGTAATTAAGATTGACATAATAGAAGTAAGTGGATCAATCAAGTGGCCAAACTCTAACGAAAAGTCATTATTGATGGTCCAAGACCATACATATTGATAGATATAACTGTTATTTATTTGCTGAATAGAAAGATTGGCTGAAAAAATCATAACTATACTTAACAATAAAACACTAGGAAAAGCCCACATGCGGCGAAGATTTATTGTTGCCGTCGGAAAAAGGAGAAGTCCCACTCCTATTAACATAGGAATTAGAACTGGAATGAAAGGTATGAACCATGAATATTGATATGTATATTCCATAAAAATAAATAAAAACCTTTTTTTATTCTTAATTAACTGTTTCGGATTCGCCAGCTCTTATTTTTTTTGTTTGAAAGGAGTCAGTTAATGTTAATAAAAAAATGAAGATATGTAAAACTAAAATAGAATTTTAGAATCTTTTATAATCTTAATTATTCTAAATCTTTTTCAAATACTTCAAAAAAAAGTGAAAATATATATATTATATAGATATATAAACAAAAGTGATTGTACCTTTATGTTGTTTATTTTGGTCATGCTATAGTTATACATGTAATAAAATAATCAAAAAGTTTAAGAAACCAATCTTATAATTGAATTTAACAAAAAAACTTGCCTCATTTTTTCTATTAATTGGTTAGGTTAGTTAAATTGGAGAAGCTCGACAAAAGAGTGCACCTAATTCAAATTTCCAAATTAAAATGAGACTAGTAGTTAATCTATTAAAGTATATACCTAAAGTATATATCATTTTTTTTAGAGAAACAAAAAAAAAGTCAGTTTACATTTTAGTAATTACTTCACTCAATTCAAAACTGCATTGGTTAATGATTCTGAATAGAAACGAACTAAAATCCATAGTTCTTACTTTATTGGGTTAAGTTGTGTTGTGGGCTGTGTCTGTCTTTTATCAATCATATAAAAATACCCCTTTTGGTGTAATTATTTGTCCTTACTCGCTCTATAGATTAAAACATTGTACTACGTAAATTGTAATTAAGTAATAGTAATTGAAATTTTTTGTAGCTTCATAAAAGATCTTACTTAAAAAAAATAAGTATTTATTTTGCAATAGTAACTTGGTCATATCATTTGATCAATTCGAACTTATTGATTTGAAATTTTTTTGAAGAGAGTCTAATTTAGACAACAAATAGAGAATTAATAGTAAAGAACAATTGGTTTTTAACAATAGATGTCTTTCACATTCAACTATAGAAATGAATAACCTATTCTAATTTTTTAATGGCAGTCCCAAAAAAGCGCACTTCTATATCAAAAAAACGAATTCGTAAAAATATTTGGAAAAGAGAGGGATATTGGGTAGCATTGAAAGCTTTTTCGTTAGCGAAATCTCTTTCTACAGGGAATTCAAAAAATTTTTTGTACGACAAGAAATAAATAAGCAAACGTTGGAATAATTTGAATCTATATCTGACTCTAAAAAAAGTAAAAAGTCTACCTTAAGTTTCATTTTAAAGAAAAAAGTAATCATTCCCATTCCTTAATGTTTTGAATGGATCAATATTCAATTCGTTTTGCTATTATTGTATGTAAAATAAGAAGTCTTTTGTCTACTGAATTTGAAAAATTATATTTTTTTGTTTGAAAAAGAAAGAATAAATATAAGATATTAAAGTTTCAACTGTCTTTTTAGTATGTTTGATTATTTTAGAGATGGGGATGCATATTTTCCCCATCAACATAATACTAAGATATAAAGTTTTGTCTTTTTGGATATTTGTATTATACTATTTCTTATATAAGATTTTTATATAAGATAAGAGCAGATATAAATAAGATCTTTAATCAAAATTAATGAGTCATCGAAACTCATTTATTAAGTTTAAAACTTGTTTTGTAATTTTCTGAACACTCAATCATTTTGATAAATCATTATCACTATATCTATAATACGGTGCAATTACGATAGAAATAAAAACTTTTTTATTCTATGATACACACAATACCTAACCTAATTGAATTAGTTTGCGAAATACTATACTAACACAAATACTTTCCAAAGCGAAAACTCGAAGTAGGAATACAAGGTTATGTAAATTTTTAGTGTATGTATTCATGAAATTGTGATCGATAAAAATCCGATTTTTTCTTTTTTTTTTTTTTCAGTAACAAATTTTGTATTTTAGATTCATAAACTAAACTAAAATAAGATAAATGAGACAAAAAATGAATTGTTAAAAACAAAAAATGAAAAAAGAACATTGAATTAGGTTAAAAACTATTTTAAAACTATCTAGTTACAAGAGTTCCATTTTAGAAGAGTATAAATTAGCGTAACTCTAGTGTTTATGTTAAGTTAAATGAAATTGACACTATAACTAAGAAATAAAATGTTGAAAAATGGAATATAATAAAAAATAAGGATTATTATTGAAAATATGTTCAAATCGCTATTTTTTAAACTAGTTTTTATTCATCAATTTCCATGTTTCCTATAAAACTAAAAAATCGTGCATGATTGAGTACTTCAACCTCGACGATTGAATAAAAATAGGTTATTATGAGTTCGAACAAGCCGCTATGGTGAAATCGGTAGACACGCTGCTCTTAGGAAGCAGTGCTAGAGCATCTCGGTTCGAGTCCGAGTGGCGGCATGGCATCTTATCAAAGAGTAAGTCCTATAATGAATTCAATTCCCGATTTCTATTCCTATAATTGTGAGATCCCTTTCTAATTTTTATGATATTTTCAATTTTAGAGCATATATTAACTCATATATCCCTTTCGGTCGTTTCAATTGTAATTACAATTCGTTTGATAATCTTATTAGTTAATGAAATCGTAGGACTATATGATTCGTCGGAAAAGGGCATAATAACCACTTTTTTCTGTATAACAGGATTATTAGTTACTCGTTGGATTTATTCGAAGCATTTACCATTAAGTGATTTATACGAATCATTAATTTTTCTTTCATGGAGTTTGTCCATTATTCATACGGTTCCATATTTCAAAAAAAAGAAAAACCATTTAAACGCAATAACCGCGCCAATTGTTATTTTTACCCAAGGATTTGCTACTTCTGGTTTTTTAACCGAAATGCACCAATCCGTAATATTAGTACCCGCTCTCCAATCTCATTGGTTAATGATGCACGTAAGTATGATGGTATTGGGCTATGCAGCTCTTTTATGTGGATCATTATTATCAGTAGCACTTATAGTCATTACATTTCGAAAAGTAATAAGAAATTTTGAGAAAAGCAATAATGAGTCATTTTCCTTTGGTGAGATCCAATACATTAACGAAAAAAACAATGTTTTATGGAACACCTCCTTTATTTCTTCCAAGAATTATTATATGTCTCAATTTATTCAACAATTGGATCATTGGAGTTATCGTATTATTAGTCTAGGGTTTATCTTTTTAACCATAGGTATTCTTTCGGGAGCAGTATGGGCAAATGAGGCATGGGGCTCATATTGGAATTGGGATCCGAAGGAAACTTGGGCATTTATTACTTGGACCGTATTCGCGATTTATTTACATATTCGAACAAATAAAAATTTGGAAGGTGTAAATTCTGCAATTGTAGCCTCCATGGGATTTCTTATAATTTGGATATGCTATTTTGGGGTCAATCTATTAGGAATAGGGCTACATAGTTATGGTGCATTTACACTAACATCGAATTGAAGAAAGGACCTGATAAATACAAACAAACATGGGACAGCATATATATAAGAAAACGTCGTGTAAGCCATCACGAACCTTTTGAATCACTACTTTGATTCAAAAGGTTCTTACAAACAAAGGCCAAACATACATATCTGGTTAAAATCAAAAGTCCAATTCATTTTTTTATTTGTAACTTAAATTAAAGTTCAATTTTAGAGAAGAAAAAAGATTTCTTTTTAGTTTTTTAATTGTACAACGAAGTTTTTTTAAGCATCCTATTCTAATTCTAGTTATAGTATAGGATTGCTCTTTGATTTTTTATTTTATTCGGTAAAATGTTTTATTTTATAAAATAATTAGATATAATAGTTTCAACCTTGTCAACTGATAGTGAGAAAACGAAATCCGGATAAAGACCAATACCTATTACAGGTAAAAAAATAGAGATCGAAATAAATAACTCTCGCGGTCCAGAATCAAAAAAAGAAGAGTTTGGGGCATTAAAAAACCTGTATCCATAGAACATTTGGCGTAACATAGATAATGAATAAATAGGAGTTAATATCATTCCAACTGCCATTACAAATGTAATTAGTATTTTTGTTATTAAAAATAGATTTTGGTTGGGAATTATTCCAAAAAATACTATTAATTCCGCAACAAAACCACTCATCCCCGGTAATGCAAGGGAAGCCATCGATAAGATACTGAAAGTCATGAATATTTTTGGAACCGGGATCGCCAGTCCGCCCATTTCATCGAGATAAACAAGACGTATTCTATCATAACTCGTTCCCGCCAAGAAAAAAAGTGCAGCGCCAATAAATCCATGAGAGATTATTTGCAAAATGACTCCATTGAGGCCCATATCACTTAGAGAGCCAATTCCTATAATTATGAAACCCATATGAGATACGGAGGAATAGGCTATTCTTTTTTTTAAATTACGTTGACCAGGAGATGCTGAAGCTGCATAGATTATTTGAATTGTGCCTACTATCATCAACCAGGGAGCAAATATAGAATGAGCGCGGGGCAAGAATTCCATATTGATCCGAACCAACCCATACGCCCCCATTTTTAATAAGATTCCGGCTAGAAGCATACAAGTACTGTAATGTGCCTCTCCATGGGTGTCTGGTAACCATGTATGGAAAGGTATAATCGGTGATTTGACAGCAAAAGCAATAAGAAACCCAATATAGAATATTATTTCCAGTGCTACTGGATAGGATTGATTAGCCGATGTTTCAAAATTGAATGTTGGTTCATTGGAAGCATATAAACCGATACCCAGAACTCCTATTAATAAAAAAACGGAGCTTCCCGCAGTGTACAAAATAAACTTTGTAGCTGAATACAAGCGTTGTTTTCCCCCCCACACGGATATAAGTAGATAAACGGGAATTAATTCAAATTCCCACATGATGAAAAAAAGTAAAAGGTCTCGAGAAGAAAATGATCCTATTTGACCGCTATACATTGCTAACATCAGGAAATGGAATAATCGGGAATCTCGAGTAACCGGCCAAGCCGCTAAAGTAGCTAAAGTGGTTATAAATCCTGTGAGCAAAATAGGGCCTATAGAAAGTCCATCTATTCCCAATCTCCAGTAAAAATCAAAAAAACGAATCCATTTATAATCCTCCGTCAGTTGCATTAATGGATCATCCAATTGGAAATAATAATAGAATGCATAAGTTGTTATAAGGAGTTCTATTATGCATAGAAATATAGTATACAATCGAATTACCTTATTTCCTCTATGAGGGAGAAAGAAAATTAAGGAACCCCCAAATATTGGCAAAACTACAACTATTGTTAACCAAGGAAAAAAATTCGTAGTAAAAACAAGATACACTTGGACCAGAAAAATCCGTGCTCGAAAACAAAAAACGGAATTTAATATCTTTTTTTTTTGTTTTCGAGCACGGCGATTTTTGTCGGTAAAAAAAATTAACTGTATTCAGGTGGGGGTTTTGAAACGTATCAATAAGCGAGGCCCATGCTTCGAGTTGTTTCATGCCATAAATAAACTCGAACGCTCAAGAAATCCGTTGGACAGGCGGATTCACATCTCTTACAACCAACACAGTCCTCCGTTCTTGGAGCAGAAGCAATTTGCTTAGCTTTACATCCGTCCCAAGGTATCATTTCTAATACATCTGTGGGACAGGCTCTGACACATTGAGTACACCCTATACATGTATCATAAATCTTTACTGAATGTGACATTGGATATATCCTTTTTTTAACATCATAAATTTTCGATCTAGTAAACTTGTAAATGAATTATACATTAGACACCAGATGAATCAATGATTTACCAGAATTTTCGAATCAATCTGCTTCCGTATCGATTCATGCGGGAGGGCCAAGATGCTTTGATTTCTTACATTTTTTGTAAACACGATCAATACGTTATGTATCATCCAGTATAATAAATAGAATTCGACTTGAGAAATATTAGAATTTCTATGATTAATACTACTTATTCAACAAATTCGATTGATTGATACGAGTTGATTTTCGGTTACGATAAATTGAGGAAACAATAGCCGGTCCAATAGCTGCTTCAGCGGCTGCAATAGCTATAACAAAAATTGAAAAAATATTTCCTTTTAATTGACGACTATCAAAAAAATCAGAAAATGTTACAAAATTTATATTAACTGCATTAAGTATAAGTTCAAGACACATAAGGGCTCTAAGCATATTTCGACTTGTGACCAATCCATAGATACCGATAGAAAATAAATAGGCACTCACAACAAGTACATGTTCGAGCATCATTGACCAACTCCTTATTAATTTAGATTCATTTCAAGATGAAAAACAATTTGATGGGTTCAATTGACTAGAATATAAAAAGTACGGAACAAGGGAATCTATTGGTAATAGATCAAATAAAAGAATTTCTATTTTAGACAGAAAAAAAAGCTTCAAATAAAATGGATGTGATAACATAGAACAAAGTTTTATTTTTATTTTTCTTATTAGTTCGAAAGATTTATTATTGACGAGCCACAACAATTGCGCCTATTAAAGCAGCTAAAAGAATTATTGAAATGAGTTCAAATGGAAGAAAAAAATCTGTTGATAAATGAATTCCAATTTGTTGACTGTTACTTATGAAATCTTGCTCTATAATCTGGTTTGATCTGGTAGTCCAAATAATACCGTACCATGACGTATCTGGAATAGTAGCCATTAGTGAACCAAAAAGAATTGTACAAACCAGCAAAGTAACCCCATTCCCAACGGTCCAAAGATTAAAATCTTTGTAATATTCTGAACCATTCATAAACATCACAGCAAATATGATTAAAACATTTATAGCTCCCACGTAAATAAGGAGCTGTGCGGCAGCTACAAAATGGGAATTGGATAGAATATAGAATAAGGATATACAAACAAGAACCAGTCCCAATGAAAAGGCAGAAAAAATTGGATTGGTAAGTAATACTACTCCTATACCTCCGAATATAAGACCTGATCCAAAAAAGACTAAAAGAAAATCATGTATCGGTCCAGGCAAATCCATTATATGTAAAGAGATAAATAAATCGAAATTTTTTTCATGACCTTATTGACCCCACCAGGAATTTTTTTTTATGAAAAGGTTTTTAATTGAATTAAATTCTAAGGAATGTGAATTGATGTAGGTACAGCTATTGGACTAATATCATTTTTGATCTTAAAGAGTAGTTCTAGACTAGATATTTATATTTCGAAATAATTAGAGATATAGTCATAGATTTTCTATACAAATTGAAGCACGACCAAATAACTCAATAGTTGGAATTTAGAGTTAGTGACTAAACAAAATAAAAGAAAGAAAGCGCACTCCTTTCTATCAAAACAAAACACTGACCCTTACTAATTCTAATTGGAAATTACTCTTTATCTTTAATCAAAGGATTTACTTATTTTTTTTTTTTATTTTAGGTGAATTTAAAATTGTTCGAATTGTATAATCGTCAATTACTGACATCGGTAAACGACCCAAGGCAATTTGATTATAATTCAATTCGTGACGATCATAAGTGGAAAGCTCATATTCTTCAGTCATTGATAAACAATTTGTTGGACAATACTCAACACAGTTACCACAAAATATACAGATTCCGAAATCAATACTGTAATTAAGCAACCGTTTCTTTCGAATATTCGTTTCCAAGTCCCAATCAACAACAGGTAGATCTATAGGGCATACACGAACACATACTTCACAAGCAATGCATTTATCAAACTCAAAATGTATTCGACCGCGGAAACGTTCTGATGTGATTAATTTTTCATAAGGATATTGAATAGTTACAGGTAAACGGTTTGCATGGGATAAGGTAATCATGAAACTTTGACCAATATACCTTGCAGCTCGTACTGTTTGTTGACCATAATTCATGACCCTGGTTACCATAGGGAACATATCGTAAATATCTATGAAAATTGTTATGTTTGTTTATTTCTCTTGTTTGAGACAAGCCGTATATATAGAATATAGTATTCCTTTACAGCGAAAGAAGTTGGAAAGAAGTTGTTAATAATAGATTACCGAGAGAAATAGGTAAAAGAAATTTCCATCCCAAATTTAATAGTTGGTCCATTCTTAGCCTCGGTAAAGTCCATCTTATTGTGATAGAAATGAACAAGAACAAATAAGTTTTGACTAATGTAATAAAGATACCAATTGTCGTTCCAAAGACCTCGCGTGCTTTATTTATTTCAAAAAGCTCAGCAACGAGTATGTACGGACTAGAGATAGAGATATTCCAACCGCCCAAGTAAAGAACTGTTACAAATAATGAAGAAACTAATAGGTTTAGATAGGAAGCAACATAAAATAAACCAAATTTGATACCCGAATATTCGGTTTGATAACCTGCTACTAATTCTTCTTCTGCTTCCGGTAAATCAAAAGGTAATCTCTCACATTCTGCTAGGGAAGAAATTAGAAAAACGATAAACCCTATAGGTTGACGCCACAAATTCCAACCCCAAAAACCATATTTTGATTGAGCCTCAACTATATCAACTGTACTTAAACTATTAGATAATCATAGTCGATGATAACATCACTGTTATCATCTCTATTACAGAACCGTACATGAGATTTTCATCTCATACGGCTCCTTTAGGGCCATAAAGAAATCTAAGGGCCGAGTCTGTATTATTTATCTTGATTTATAGGATAGATAGGTTCAAAATCGAGTAAACGGCCCTGATTAGACCACTTTAATTCTGTTGGTTATATAATAAATAAAAAAGACTACGTCTGAATTGATCTTATCCTTTATTTAATTCAAAAAGAATTATTTTGTGAGTAATAACTTTAAGTCTTTAATAAAATACTGCTTGTAGAAATATAAATAACCCGTCGTTTTCAATTATGAAAAAAAAAAAAGATCTATTTTTTTTATTGAATTGTATTCTTTCTATTTTTTATTTTCGTTCCTATTCTTCTTTCTTTTCTGGAAAAAAAAGGGGGGGTCCAAGAAAAAGGGGGAGCTTACAAAATAAAGGATTTTTTCGTTTCGATAGTCGTTTATTTAATCGGTGGATTGAAGTATACTCTGGATAGGAATCTTGGGGAGTACGGCCTGATCATTTCTACTAACTTAAAGCCCCTATTAGTATTCTTTTTATATTATGTATAAATGTCCTTGGGGATAAATCACATAATCTCTATTACCAATCCTTTGCGTAATTTGGCGTTTCTAACCATCCACTCATTTTTGCTAAACCCCCGCTTTATGGTAATACATACAAACACTAGTGAAAACTTAATACGGTGGGTCTTTTGAACCCGCTTCAAACTAGGATGACATGACTAATCAACCAATCTTGGGGTAAACGGGTTCTTCTTCTGTTTATTTACGCTCAACTCTTTAATTCTTCTTATACATCGAAGACGAGACTCAAGAATTTGACTGCGAATATATATATATTATATACCTGTTAGCTGTTTTCTTTCACTCATATAACTATCTAATTTCATTCATTAATCCGAATAATGAATGAAAAATGAAGATATCTATTTAATTCATTCCACCTCTTTTTCTATAAAGACTCTAAAGAAAGAAATAGGGAAAAGTTTATGTTTCAACGAATCGCACGTAGAGATATTGCTAATACACATAGAGTTAATGGTATTTCATAATTAATCGATTGAGCAGCAGCTCGTAGACCACCTAAAAAGGAATATTTATTATTTGAACCATATCCTGACATAAGAAGTCCAATGGGAGCAATACTTGAAACGGAAATCCATAAAAAAACCCCTATATTGAGATCGGATAAAACAAGGTGATAGTCAAAAGGAATTACTGAATAACTTAGTAGAATTGATATAACTGCTATGGATGGTCCTATACTAAATAAACGAGTATCTCCTCTAGATGGAAGAATATTTTCTTTGAAAAGTAGTTTTGTCCCATCTGCTAGAGCTTGAAGAACGCCTAAAGGACCGGCGTATTCGGGTCCAATACGTTGTTGTAGCCCTGCGGATATTTCTCTTTCTAACCATACAATGACTAGTACGCCTATTGTGATTCCTAATACAAGAGTCAAAATAGGGACAAGCACCCATAGAATTCCATAGACCCCTTTGAAGGATTCCACTCTGTAAAAAGAATTGATATCTTGTACTTCCGTTATATCAATTATCATTTCAACGATCGACTTCTCCCATAATGATATCTATGCTACCTAGTATTGTCATAATATCAGCCAATTTCATTCTTTTAACTAACTGAGGAAGAATTTGCAAATTGATAAAACCAGGTGGGCGAATTTTCCATCTCCAAGGAAAACCACTCTGATCCCCTATCAGAAAAATTCCCAATTCTCCCTTGGGGGCTTCGACTCGCACATAAAGTTCTTGTTTCGGCAATTCAAAAGTAGGAGAAGGTTTTTTACTAATGAATCGATATTCAAAATCATGCCATTCTGGATACCTTTCTCTATCAAAGTATCGTATTTCTAAATTCTCATAGGGCCCTCCCGGAATTCCTTCCAGAGCCTGTTGAATAATTTTTATGGATTCTGTCATTTCGCCAATTCGGACTAAATAACGGGCTAATGAATCCCCCTCTTTTTGCCATTGGACTTCCCAATCAAATTCGTCATAACACTCATAATGATTAACTTTACGAAGATCCCATTGTATTCCGGACGCCCGCAACATGGGTCCTGATAAACCCCAATTAATTACTTGGTCTCTCCCAATAATACCTACGCCCTCAACTCGTTCTAAAAAAATCGGATTTCTTGTAATAAGTTTTTCATATTCAGTAACTCCTGTTAAAAAATAATCGCAGAAATCCAAACATTTATCTATCCAGCCATAAGGTAGATCGGCCGCTACTCCTCCGATACGAAAATAATTATGCATCATTCTCATACCCGTAGCAGCTTCGAATAGATCATATACTAATTCCCGTTCTCTGAAAATATAGAAGAAAGGGGTCTGTGCACCAATATCTGCCATAAAAGGGCCGAGCCATAACAGATGAGAAGCTATACGACTCAATTCCAACATAATTACTCTGATATAACTGGCTCTTTTAGGTACTTGAATATTTCCTAACTGTTCTGGCCCATTTACAGTTATTGCTTCTGTGAACATAGTAGCTAAATAATCCCAACGGGTTACATAAGGCAGATATTGTATAATAGTTCGGTTTTCCGCAATTTTTTCCATCCCTCTGTGTAAATAACCCAATATTGGTTCACAGTCAATAACATCTTCACCGTCCAGAGTAACGATGAGTCGAAGAACGCCGTGCATTGACGGGTGTTGGGGTCCCATATTTACTACCATGAGATCCTTTCTTGTAGCTGGTATATTCATAAGTTTTTCCTCGATTCATTTTTCTACGAATTGCGTAAAACGAAAAAAGGTTCATCAAAATTCAAGATCTAATAAATCAAATAATTCAAAATGACTCTTAAAATTAACGAGTTTTTGATTCTCGAATACCCAACTGATTAATTAAGTGTTTATAACGTACTCCATTTTTCTTTGACAAATAAGACAGCAGCCTTTGACGTTTTCCCAGAATTTTACGTAGACCTCTTTGAGAGGAATAGTCTTTTCGGTGCAATTCCAAATGCGAAGTAAGTCTTCTTATTTTAGTGGTCAAACTCAATACTTGAAATTCAACGGATCCCCTCTTTTTTTCTTTTTCTTCTTGCGAAAGAAACGAGATGAATGAATTTTTTACCATAAAACGCCCCCTCTCTCTTTTTTTTCGATATTTTTATCCATATATATTTATTCATCAGTAATAATAATTACACTCGTTTTAATTTGATATACACAATCATTCTTAATTTCGTTAAGAATTCTTAATTTTGTCAAATAAAATTACTTACTTTAGAAATCAATAATAATGAATCCAATTTTGAAATTGGATTCGGATAGGATATACTATACAAAAGCATGGTATGTTTATGCACTCACAAAAAAAATTAGACCTAAAAATGAAGAAGATTTTGTTGATTCATTTCTAGATCTAATAATTAATATAATACAATGCATCAGTAAATTAGTATCCTTTATCAGAATGAAATAATGGGTGTGTTTATTTCTTTGTGTTCATATACTCGCTATGGTACAGCAATCTAGTAAAAAAAAATGTACCATTAATGAATTTTCAATCTCGGATACATCTGAATCCTTACCAGACTGAAACGACTACCATTATTGGTATCAAACCAATAGCGATTCATACAAGATAAATCTTCTAATCGATAATTGGGCCAAAGAAAGAACTTTAATTTAATTAGTTTATTTTCATCTCTATCAAGACTTTTTCTTTTATTCAAAACTTGATCGCAATCATAATTTTTTACCTTATTTCCATTGCAAAATACTGTATTTCTATGTATACCAATTCTATTACTAGAATTGAAACAAATTATAATTCTCAATTCTCTACGACGTCTTGGGGATAAAATATTTTCAGGAACAAGCAAATCATAATGATTTTTGTCTCTATTTCCATTCATTTTTTCATGTAGTGCAATGGATTCATCAAAATTCTTCTTATTCTTATCAACATAGACCCCGCCCTTTTCTAGGTATCTTTGATGAATTTGGTGTTTCCTCTTAGGAACCAATGAAATACCTATGATTTGATATAGAAGAAACTGTCCATCCGTTTTTACAGACAGACGAACTGGTTCGATAATAAATATTCCCCTTTTCATCAATTCTGTAAGAGTTAAATCCTTATGTACCATCAGAATATCCAGACTCATTTCTTCCCTTTGAATAGCGGATATGGCAATTTCTGTTGGATTTATCAGCCTAAGCAGGAGACAATATACTTTGATGTTATTGATTATTCTTTGATTGAAAGAATAATCCCATCTCAATTGAAAACGCAAATACCTTTTTAGTAATAACTCAAGCTCCCCTTCTGTGTTATTCTTGTATTGCTTTTTGTTTCTACGTTTTTGTTTTTTCATGTACGATCCCCTAGAATCTTGTTCAACATCTTTGTCTTTGTTTGAGAGAGCCGATTCGGGATCCGCTTGGTCCGCGAATTCTTTTTCTACTTGATTTCTATTTTCTAATTCAAGAGTTTTTTCATTCGATAATATAAAAATATCTCTTTTTTGATTTCCAGTGATGCTTTTATGTTTATTAACATTTTCGTTTCCATTAAAATTAAAAAAAAGTAATTTGATTGGTATGCCCCACGGTTGAATCTTATATGTATTATAAAGTATCGGAAATTCTGGGAAGAACCAAAGTTCTAGATTCGATATTGGATTACTTAGTATTTCTTCATTCATTCCCATCCAATCAAAAAGGTTTTTTTTTTGATTGGATGGGTTCATTTTCTGATCTTGATGAATCGTGAGATAAAAAAGGCCTTTCTTATCCATTTTATCGATTATTTGATAATTATTAAACCCAGTCTTAGTATTTTTATTCCTGACGGTATCGATATCGGCCCAGGCCTTAATATCGATCTTCTTTCTAAGACAAAAATTGAGAATTTTCCAATCAAAATATTTTCTATCTGAATTTTTTTCTATATCTATACTATCATCTTCGACGAGATAATTCTTGATAAGGATACCTCCCATCATATCAAAAAATTTGTGTTTAGTTGTATTGTAATTATAAGAAATCTCTTGGTTATTATTTACTTGTAATGGTAATCTATAAATATATGAGTCTTTCTTATTTTCATAATTAATAGATTTATACGATACACGATCATATCCATATTGTTTTGTCAAATTTTCTTTTTGATTTGGCAATGAGGCTATTTCAAAATATTTTTCTTTTTCATAATGAATAAATCGGTTTTTTTCATATTCATATGAATCACATTTGTTGAAATTTTCATTTTTAGTCATACGGCATTGATTGACCCTAGTTCGCCATTTTTGTGGTACTAATCTAGACCATTTAAGCTGAGATAAATCATATTGATATTGATAATGACCCCTTAGCCAGTTTTTCAATTCATTAATTCTAAAATTTCGAGGGTTTTTATGTCGTAATTCGGAATCAAATATTCCTTGCGTTCCAACAAAATACTCTTTTATTTCATTTTTAAGAAAAAAATATGTTCCGTAATATTTAAAGACAGATCTTAACTTATCTAGGTTACTGACTTGAGTTTGTGATAATTTATAGAATACATATGCTTGTGACAAGTAAGCTAAGTCCCCAAAAATCTTTGAATTCTTATTAATAATACAACGTGACTTTTTTATAGTCGAGCAAAAGTTAATTATACTTTGATTTGTTTTATCAATTCTTTCTCGATTTGCTTCATTATTGTAAATGTATTTATTAATCATTTTTTTTGTTAATTCAAGAAAAAGCTGTGCATTGATTCTAGGTATATTAATGATACATAGAAAGGTATCTATGTATAGCTTTTCAATAAAGAATTTTACAAAAAAATGTGATTTACGAAGCAATCGAAGATTTTTTCGTTTTAATATCTGCCAAATATTTTTTGGTGATTCTAATCCTTTATCTTCATAACTTAGTTTGTTAGGGTTAATATTTATCTCTGGGGTTATAAACCCTCTTTTCTTGTCTTTTTTCATTTTTTCTATTTTATTTATGATTGCGTTTGTTCTATTAACCAGATCTTTCATTTTTTTTTCAGTCAATGAAGAAGTTGACCAATCCATAGATCGAATTTTAATGGACGATTCTTGAATCATTCGATTATGAATTATCGAATTTTTTTCTTTTTTAGTTTGACTTAATTCATATAAATCTATTTTTTTCAATCCAAATAAGAGATTTCTTTTTGAGAGCTCTTTTTTTATTTTTTTTAGAAATAGAATGACTTTGATGACCCCCTTTTTTGTTTCTTTTGCTACATTTAGAAAAAATTTTGTTTTTTCTTTTAAAACTCTTAGAACTAGAAAAAGCTTTTTTTTTAATTTTAATTTTTTTTTTTCGAGTCCTTTAAAAACGGGTTCAAAAATGGAAAATCGGTTTCGGGGAGAACCAAAAGGCAGTTCAGCTTCCATTCCCCAAACTGTTAAAAAACAAAAATCATTTTTTTGTCCTTTCCCGTTCTTTTTAATTTGATCTTTATGAGGGGATCGTAACTTAGATCTGTGCCAAGGTTTCAAACGAAAAGGAAATAGGATCTTTATCTGAATACCGTCTGTTAACCAGTTTTTCGGAAATTCTTTTTCTGATAATTGAACTCCGTTATAGGTGCATTTAACATGCATTTCTTTTTTCCAATCCTTTAAATCCTCGTAACATTCGGGAAATTGAAATAATAGTATACGAACCATATTTTTAGCTATTATCAATGAAGGTAATAGAATATATTTTCTAAGAATCGATTGTATTACTAATAAAGAACCTCTTATTACTTGAGCAAATATAATGCTATCCCAGGCTTCCCCTATTTCTATACGAACTTTCTCCTCTCTTTTGTATTTTTCGCTTTTGTCCTCTTCCGTTTTCTCACTTTCTTTTTTCTTTTCCTCTGTATAATCCGAAATTTTGAATTCTTTTTTTTTCCAAATCAAATTTAGAAAAATGATTTTCATCAGCTCGGGGATATCAAATGAAAAAAAAAGGGGGTTGTCTAGTCTATCCAAAAACAGGGGTGAATGTATATTTGCTTCAAAAAGTTCCCAAATAACTGTTTTACGCCTTTGAGCTCGGATAGACCCTTTTATTATATCTCGACGAAAATCCGATTGTTGTGAATAACGTATTAAAGCTACCTCGTCAGCTTTATCAGGATTATCAGTATCTTTGGTATTAGTATAAGGATCGGTATTTTGCGGAGTATCAGTAAAAATCACGACACGCTTGGATTTTCTTGAACGAATTTCATGATCTTGTACCACATTTTCTTCTTTTTCTCCTTCCTGTTGTTCCAACTCGTCGATTAATTTGTATGACCATTGAGGAACTTCTTTAGTTATTTCTTTTATTCCAATATCCTTTTGTCTAATTGTTTTATCCTTGAGATCAGTTATAACTTGATCGAATAAAAAGTTTAAAATTTTTATTCGATCTTCTGAATAAATTCTTACTTGTTTGTTTTCAGGAAATAAAAAAAGCCCTTTACCATTCAAATTGGATATTGATTTTCCTGCAACCTTACTTATTATGTTTAATAAATACCCGATTTCTGTTGATAATGGTTTTCGATCAAATAGATCCACGTTCCGATCAAATTCCGGGTAATTCTTAGTAAGAAGGATGCCATGAATCTTATTTACTCCAATTGTCTCCATGCAATTTTTTACAGAAGTTTTTAGGATTGAGAATAAAAAAAAATTTTTTATTTGTCCGCGATAGGGTCCGTTCAATAAAGGATCAGATATTGTGGGGAAATATTCTTTTTTAGTCTCATTATTACACAATCTAATTCTTTTTTCGAGTACCTCCAGAGCAAGGAATCTCTTATCGTAAGTTTCTATTCTATGTATGAATTTTTTGCTTATGTTGTTCTTTTTTTGTTCATTGGCATAACTCCAATGATTATACAATTCATTATAGGAGATTTTTTTTATTGTAAACAAAGACATCTTTCTTTCTATTATTTTCAAAAAAGTTGACAAACTTGGCGGATGCGTGAAGGATATCCTTTCTTTTCCATCACTTTTACATGTATGAAAAAAAGATTGTGACATTTCATTTTTTACAGAATTCTCAAATCGGTCGTTTTTTATATATCGGAATGGACGATGGAATCGTTTATAGTCGAAAAGAATAGTTACAAGAGGTTTTTCAAACCAGAATCTCTCTTTATCCTTTATTTCTTTAAATATTTCTAACTTCGAATTTTCTTGATTCCCATCTAGATAAGAAGTTTCATAAATCGGTCTAT